GTAATTCTATGATATCTGTGTAATTCGAGTCTTTCGGGTTCAACTAGCATCACAATCCATCAATTTTTCGGTGAATTAAGATTCAGAAAAGGAAGTTTTCTAATCACTAACTAAAAACCATTCATTGTCTACTTCTACTTAAGCGGAATATGGAGGTACTTATGGCAGAACGGACCAATTTGGTCTTTCACAATAAATCGATAGATGGAACTGCTATGAAACGACTTATTAGCAGATTAATAGATCACTTTGGAATGGCATATACAGCACACATCCTGGATCAAGTAAAGACTCTGGGTTTCCAGCAAGCCACTGCTACATCCATTTCATTAGGAATTGATGATCTTTTAACAATACCTTCTAAGGGATGGCTAGTTCAAGATGCTGAACAGCAAAGTTTGATTTTAGAAAAACACCATCATTATGGAAATGTCCATGCAGTAGAAAAATTACGCCAATCCGTCGAGATATGGTATTCTACAAGTGAATATTTGCGACAAGAAATGAATCCTAATTTTAGGATGACTGACCCTTATAATCCAGTCCATATAATGTCGTTTTCGGGAGCTAGAGGAAATGTGTCTCAAGTACATCAATTAGTAGGTATGAGAGGATTAATGTCCGATCCACAAGGACAAATGATTGATTTACCTATTCAAAGCAATTTACGCGAAGGACTCTCTTTAACAGAATATATAATTTCTTGCTACGGAGCCCGCAAAGGGGTTGTGGATACCGCTGTACGAACAGCAGATGCGGGATATCTTACGCGCAGGCTTGTCGAAGTAGTTCAACATATTGTTGTACGTAGGACAGATTGTGGCACCATTCGGGGCATTTCTGTAAGTCCTAGAAACGGCAGGATGCCGGAAAGAATTTTTACCCAAATATTAATAGGTCGCGTATTAGCAGACGATATATATCTGGGTTCGCGATGCATTGCGACTCGCAATCAAGATATTGGGGTTGGGCTTGTAAATAGATTCATAACCTTTCGAACCCAACCAATAGCCATTCGAACTCCTTTTACTTGTAGGAGTACGTCTTGGATTTGTCGATTATGTTATGGCCGAAGTCCTACTCACGGCGACCTAGTCGAATTAGGAGAAGCTGTAGGTATTATTGCAGGTCAATCCATTGGGGAGCCCGGTACTCAACTAACATTAAGAACTTTTCATACGGGCGGAGTATTCACAGGGGGTACTGCAGAATATGTACGAGCCCCTTATAATGGCAAAATTCAATTTAATGAGGAGTTGGTGCATCCCACACGTACACGTCATGGACACCCTGCCTTTTTATGTTATATAGACTTGTATGTCACTATTGAGAGCGAAGATAGTCTACATAATGTGAATATTCCTCCAAAAAGTTTTCTTTTAGTTCAAAATGATCAATATGTTGAATCCGAACAAGTTATTGCCGAAATTCGTGCGGGGGCATCGACTCTGAATTTTAAGGAAAAAGTTCGAAAACATATTTATTCTGATTCAGAAGGAGAAATGCACTGGAGTACCGATGTGTATCATGCACCCGAATTTACATATGGTAATGTTCATCTCTTACCAAAAGCAAGCCGTTTATGGATCTTGTCGGGAAGGCCATACAGATCCAGTGTAGTCTCCTTTTCACTCCACAAGGATCAAGATCAAACAACCGGGAATTCTCTTTCTTTCGAAAAAAAAAATTATAACTTCTCAATGACTAATGATCAAGTACAAAATAAATTTTCTGATCCTTCTATTAAAAAATATAGTAAAAAAGAACATAGGAGTCCGAATTATTCAGAACTTAATGGGATGGGTCATTGTAATCACATATATCCTGCAAAAAACTCCGATTTATTGGCAAAGAGGCGAAAAAATAGATTAATCATTCCATTTCAATTTCAATTGAGTCAAGAACGAGAAAAAGAATTAATGTCCCTTTCCGACGGTATCTCGATTGAAATACCCATAAATGGTATTTTCCGTAGAAATAGTATTTTTGCTTATTTCAATGATCCTCGATACCGAACAAATAGTTCGGGAATTACTAAATATGAGACTATAGAAATGCATTCCAGCGTTAAAAAAGAGGATTTGATTGAGTATCGAGGAGTCAAAGAATTTCGACCAAAATACCAAATGAAAGTAGATCGGTTTTTTTTCATTTCCCAGGAAGTACATATTTTACCCGGATCTTCTTCGATAATGGTACGGAACAATAGTATCATTGGAGTAGATACACAAATTACTTTAAATACAAGAAGCCGCGTAGGCGGAGTGGTTCGGGTGGAAAGGAAAAAAAAAAAGATTGAACTTCAAATTTTTTCTGGCGATATCTATTTTCCTGGGGAGACAGATAAGATATCCCGACACAGCGGCATTTTGATACCACCAGGAAAGAGAAATTACAAGGAATCAAAAAATTGGAAAAATTGGCTCTATGTTCAACGGATAGCCCCTACTAAAAAAAAGTATTTTGTCTTGGTTCGACCCGTAGTCACATATGAAATCACGGACGGTATCAATTTAGCAACACTTTTCCCTCGGGATCTGTTGCAAGAAAGGGGTAATGTGCAACTTCGAGTTTTCAATTATATCCTTTATGGAAATGGCAAAGTCACTCGGGGAATTTATGACACAAGTATTCAATTAGTACGTACTTGTTTAGTATTGAATTGGAACCAAGACAAAAAAGATTCTTCTATCGAAGAGGCCCGTGCTTCATTTGTTGAAGTAAGGACAACTGGTATAATTCGATATTTCCTAAAGATCGGTTTAGTGAACACGGCTCTTTCGTATATCGGTAAAAGAAACAATCCCCCCCTTTTTTCTGATCATGGCTTAGAGTATACCAATATGAATCCGTTTTTTTCCATTTATTCAAAGCCAAAACTTCAACAATCATTTAATCAAAATCAAGGAACTGTTCGTACGTTGGTGGGTAAAAATAAGGAATGTCAGTCTTTTATAATTTTGTCATCATCCAATTGTTTTCGAATGGGTCCATTCACACTCAACAGTGCAAAATATCCCAAAGAATCCAGTAAAAAAGATCGCCTAATTCCAATTAAAAATTCATTCGGTTCTTTAGGAACAGTCCTTAATTTTGCGAATTTTTTTTTGTTTTATCATTTAATAACTCATAATCAGATCTTGATAAATAATTATTTACAACTGGACAATTTAAAACAAACCTGTCAAGTCCTTAAATATCAATATTATTTAATGGATGAAAATGGAATAATTTATAATCCCGATTTTTGTAGTAACATAATTTTGAATCCATTCCATTTTCATTGGGATTTTCTTCATTACAATTTTTGTGACGAGACATCTACAAAAATGCGTCTTGGACAATTTCTTTGTGAAAATATATGTATAAACAAAAATGGACTGCACTTAAAACCCGGTCAAATTCTAATTGTTCAATTTGATTCAGTAGTAATAAGAGCGGCTAAGCCCTGTTTGGCTATCCCAGGAGCAACAGTTCATGGTCATTATGGAGAAATCATTTATGAAGGGGATACCCTAGTTACATTTATATATGAAAAATCGAGGTCTAGTGATATAACGCAAGGTCTGCCAAAAGTGGAACAAGTTTTAGAAGTTCGTTCGGTTGAGTCAATATCCATGAATCTAGAAAAGAGGATTAATGGTTGGAACGAACGTATAAAAAAAATTCTTGGAATTCCGTGGGGATTCTTGGTTGGGGCTGAGTTAACTATAGCGCAAAGTCGTATCTCTTTGGTTAATAAGATCCAAAAGGTTTATCGATCCCAGGGGGTGCAGATTCATGATCGGCATATCGAAATTATTGTACGGCAAATAACATCTAAAGTCTTGGTTTCAGAGGATGGAATATCTAATGTTTTTTTGCCCGGAGAACTAATTGGATTGTTTCGAGCCGAACGAACGGGGCGCGCTTTGGAAGAAGCGATCGGTTACCAAACTATCTTATTGGGAATAACGAGAGCATCTCTGAATACTCAAAGTTTTATATCCGAAGCAAGTTTTCAAGAAACTGCTCGAGTTTTAGCAAAAGCGGCTCTCCGAGGCCGTATTGATTGGTTGAAAGGATTAAAAGAAAACGTTGTTCTGGGGGGGATGATACCCGTTGGTACTGGATTCAAGGGATTTGTACACCGATCAAATCAACATAAGAGCATTAGCATTCCTTTGAAAATAAAAAACAAGAATAGACTCGAGGGAGAAATGCGAGATATTTTGTTTTACCACAGAGAATTGTTGGATTCTTGTTTTTCAAAGAATTTAGGTGATAGATCAAAACAACAATGATTTGGGGGATTTAAGAGAAGAGATTCATCTTTTTTTTTATCTTTATTATTGTTATTTAATTAATTTATTTAGTATCTTAGTAATGTAATAAAATACATAAACTAAAAAAAAAATAACAAATAGACAGGAATTTTTGGTTTGGGTTGTGTATCAATGATCAATCCAGGTTAAAAAAGAAGGTTCCGTTGGAACAATTTTTTATTTCAGGATACCTCATCTCTTTATTCAAAAAAGAGTTAAAGTGTGTGGAGAAATGACAAGAAGATATTGGAACATCAATTTGGAAGAGATGATGGAGGCGGGAGTTCATTTGGGTCATGGTATTCGAAAATGGAATCCCCGAATGTCACCTTATATCTCTGCAAAATGTAAGGGTATTCATATTATAAATCTTACCAGAACTGCTCGTTTTTTATCAGAGGCTTGTGATTTAGTTTTTGATGCAGCAAGTAGGGGAAAACAATTTTTAATTGTTGGGACAAAAAAGAAAAATAGAGCAGCTGATTCAGTAGCATGGGCTGCAATAAGGGCTCGATGTCATTATGTTAATAAAAAGTGGCTTGGGGGTATGTTAACGAATTGGTCCACTACAGAAACAAGACTTCATAAATTCAGGGACTTACGAATGGAACAAAAGGCGGGGCGACTTGCCCGTCTTCCGAAGAGAGATGCCGCGGTGGTAAAGAGACAATTATCTCACTTGCAAACATATCTGGGCGGGATTAAATATATGACAGAAGTACCTGATATTGTAATCATCATTGATCAACAAAAAGAATATAAAGCCCTTCGAGAATGTATTACTTTGGGAATTCCGACGATTTGTTTAATCGATACAAACTGTGACCCGGATCTCGCCGATCTTCCGATTCCGGCAAACGATGATGCTATATCTTCAATCCGATTAATTCTTACCAAGTTAGTATTTGCAATTTGTGAAGGTCGTTCTAGCTATGTAAGAAATCCTTGATTTTTTATGAAATCAACACTTCAATTCCTATAATTTATAATATAAAAAAATTGGTTAATGTTCCTGAAAAACTATATATAATTAATAAATTAAAGGGAAAAGGCTGGTGATATTGATATTATGTGATTTGATTAATCGGTATCCTAAAAAAAAGTCAATTTTTTAAAAAGTAGACAAATCGAGAAAGAGATAATTGAATCAAAATAAAATTTTTTAAGTTATATTTATGTCAGAGGACAATATGAATATGATAGAATATTCAATCAACACACTAAAGAAGGGGTTATATGATATGTCTGGTGTGGAAGTAGGTCAACATTTTTATTGGCAAATAGGGGGTTTCCAAATCCATGGTCAAGTACTTATAACTTCTTGGGTTGTAATTGCTATTTTACTAGGTTCAGCTGCTATAGCTGCTCGAAATCCACAAACCATTCCGACAGGGGGTCAGAATTTCTTGGAATATGTCCTTGAATTTATTCGAGACGTGAGCAAAACCCAAATTGGAGAAGAATATCGCCCTTGGGTTCCCTTTATTGGAACTATGTTTCTATTTATTTTTGTTTCTAATTGGTCAGGGGCCCTTTTCCCGTGGAAAACCATACGGTTACCTCACGGGGAGTTAGCCGCACCCACGAATGATATAAATACTACTGTTGCTTTAGCTTTACTCACATCAGTAGCCTATTTCTATGCGGGTCTTACAAAAAAAGGGTTAGGTTATTTTGGTAAATACATTCAACCAACCCCAATTCTTTTACCCATTAACATTTTAGAAGATTTCACAAAACCTCTATCACTTAGTTTTCGACTTTTTGGAAATATATTAGCGGATGAATTAGTAGTTGTTGTTCTTGTTTCTTTGGTACCTTTAGTGGTTCCTATACCTGTCATGTTTCTCGGATTATTTACAAGTGGGATTCAGGCTCTTATTTTTGCAACTTTAGCCGCAGCTTATATAGGCGAATCCATGGAGGGTCATCATTGATTAGATTCTATCAAGATAGAATCTAATGGTAATAGAGTCTCTTGAAAAAACCATAGTTGGCTAGTAGAGAGCGGTTGCACCAGATATGTGGAATCTAATGCTTATAGGTTTCTATTTTTAAGTTAATTTTTTTCGATTAGATGTTTCGAAGAATTATTAGAAAATCCGATTGAATTTAAGAGACATATAGGCGGTTTACGTTATGTAAGAAACCTACGTATATTTTATATTATATATTGACAAGTTAATTTATATATGAACGTAATTTGCACTATTTGAATTTGGCTAGAGATGTCAGCCGAGGTCTTTCCTTTTGTTTCGTTTATAACTGTGAATGAAATAAAATATAGATAAAATAACGAAAAAGCTCGAAAAAGGCTTCGATTACCAAGGAATAGAGACACTCAAGTTGGATGTAGTCAGAAAGACTCTCCGATTAGTAACTAAAAAATATGAAGCCTTTCTAATGATATAACTAATGATCTAATAATATATTAATTAAAATTTGGCATTTTTAATTCTTTCTACTGGATGGATATTCCAATGGAATAATTAAGTTCTAATTCATTGGTTCATTGTATCATTAACCATTTCTTTTTTTTGTGTGTGAGGAACTTATCTATCATGAATCCACTGATTTCTGCCGCTTCCGTTATTGCTGCTGGATTGGCTGTAGGGCTTGCTTCTATTGGACCTGGAATTGGTCAAGGTACTGCTGCAGGCCAAGCTGTAGAAGGTATTGCGAGACAGCCCGAGGCAGAGGGAAAAATCCGAGGTACTTTATTACTTAGTTTAGCTTTTATGGAAGCTTTAACAATTTATGGATTGGTTGTAGCATTAGCCCTTTTATTTGCAAATCCTTTTGTTTAATCCGAGAAAAAGAAAGACATATTTCTCATATTTCTTTTAGGGTCTTGGACGTGCAGGTTGTTTTTTCACATTATATTATAATTCTAATTTCGTCCCTACACAATTACTTATACTTATTCATTCAGAAAATAACCCAAGGGAAGGACTGATTTGAAGATGAAGAATTAGTGTTACCCACTCGTTTTCTTCCTTCCTTCCCCTTCCTTAGCCCAAAGCAAAAATTCCCCAACAAAGGGGCTATTTCGCAATTCACATGAAACCTAGTACCTAATTCTAGCTAATTCTATTTTATTTGAATTTATTCGAAAAAATAATAATTTAAGTATTATTACTATTGGAAATCTCAATTGAAAAACGGAAATTCATAAAATTCATTTTGAACCTATTTT